CTTTTTCTTTTGTTGATTTCTAATCTTTTCAATAGATTTGACTGGACTAATAGAAAATAGAAATAGTTGGTGATTCAAGAGACGACTTATCTTATCATTATAGTGAATAATAGTTCAACTTTAGAACTACTATACTCTAACTTATTAGACTTATACAGTTGGTTACTTTACAAATATCAACAAGCAATATATGGATTTTCCCTTCCAATATGAATTGGATTTTTATGAAAAAAGTCAAAAGCCCATTATCGGATTTGAACCGATGACTTACGCCTTACCATGGCGTTACTCTACCACTGAGTTAAAGGGGCCTTTTTAGTTAATTCCGGAAAGAGTCACTATGCAGATACGATATATCTACGTACATATATTACTTACATAAGTTATTATACTATAACAATACATAAGTAGACTCATATTGGTTCCTTCCGGAATGACAAAAAGGATTTCCCTATCGAGTCTAGGGTCAAATGGTTTATTGATATTTGATAAATATCAATTCAATGAATCAAGACCTACACTAATTGCTTTTCTTTTATTGAATTGATTCCCATCAGAACTAAATTCACTTGATACATGTACCTACCAATTCGACAGAAATCCAAGATATTTTTTTAAATCATGTGATGAAGAAGTTCGATTTGTCCCCTGAATCAAATTCTTAGATAAAAACGACTTTCGAAAATTTCTTGATCCTTCTTCGCTGTTTTATCGTCCCCGATTTATCCTTTATTAATTTTCTGGTTTTGTGTGAAATAGAGATAGGCATATCTCGTCTTAAAAATGAATGAATCAATGAATGAAAGTGGAAGAAATGGGGGTAAACCCCATTTCTTTTTTATGGCGGACAAATCACTCCCTGAAAGGACCCTTTCCTTCTTATTAGTTCTATTTTTTATTAGTTCTATTTCTATTAGTATTTTTTTTCTATATTCTATTTTTTTTTTATTTGATTTATTTTTCTATATATTCGAATTGAATTATATAAAATATATATGATAATATATAATGGATAATGATAATGGATTTTTTTATTGTATCGAATCGAATAGTGGTTAGACTGAAGGATTCATAAAAAGGAATGACGAATCAAAAAACTCTCTGGAATCATGAAAGTCGGAAAGATCCTTCGGATCTAATCATACTATTCGATTATATTGACAATTTTTTTAAAACTACTCATACTATGAGTATGATGGCAGTCGGACACGTATGCCCCCATCGTCTAGTGGTTCAGGACATCTCTCTTTCAAGGAGGCAGCGGGGATTCGACTTCCCCTGGGGGTAGGGTACTACAAAAGGAAGTTGATCATGGATTATCAAAAATCCTAAAAAGAAATTGATTCTTCCTGGGTCGATGCCCGAGCGGTTAATGGGGACGGACTGTAAATTCGTTGGCAATATGTCTACGCTGGTTCAAATCCAGCTCGGCCCAAGAATTCGCTCATCCATCATGAGATGAAGATATTCGTCCTCCCGAAACGAAACAGCGGATCCATGAGAATATAAGAGTCCAATTTTTTGCTATATACCTCTTTGATCGATTTATTTGTTCCGAGAAATTTGGTAATGACCTCGATTCCTATCAAGATTTGTAAGTATAAATAGAAAGTCTAAGGAAAAGAGAAAAAAAAAGACTATTTCTTTCTTTATTGAAAGATTTATTATCAAGCGATTTGCAAATAAAAAAAGAATTACTAGTAATTCGTGTCGCTCTCACTAAAGTGCATATCCATGTGGATATCATTCGCGTCTTTGTTACAACACGAAGTTCTAAATATAAATAGAAAAGGTTTGATTGAAATCATAAAAATATGGATATTGTATACTTAATTTGTCGGGGATTGTAGTTCAATTGGTCAGAGCACCGCCCTGTCAAGGCGGAAGCTGCGGGTTCGAGCCCCGTCAGTCCCGACGGATCCAATAAATACATCAACTCCTCTCTCCATTTTCTGGGAAAAGTGAGATAATGAATAGAATATTGAATTTCATTCCTAAAACGAATTCTTATTTCTTTTTTCTTTCCTTTTTCCTTTCGCATTTCTTTCTCATCAAACAAATAGAGAGATTTTCATTACATTACTTCAATTAGTACCGATTGATGGGAGAGAGATATATGTGGATTAGTACTAGCACAATTATTGGTAACATCCTATTCCGGATTCCAAGAGAGATGCCGTACTAGGTCTGGTTTTTAAATCTCTCGCGTCTATCTAATGGAGTAGAGTACGATTCGGGAGCACCTACCAAAAAGTAATTTGTTTTTTGTACAATACAAAATGGAATTCTAGTTTGTTTATAGTTACCCCGATAAAATACTTTTTTTAGATTAAACCTATTTCCCTTTCTGGCTGCGATTTTGTGTCATCTCAATGACTAAGACTAACTAATTTCAATTTGAAACAATCTATCTCATTCAAATTGTACACTCAACTTTTAATAGATGCGTCCTAGTACGAATCTAAGGATAGTAATAAAAGAAAGATCAAACAAAGATCCCGCCCCTTTTTATTTTAGCATTTTTCGTTATCGAGATAATGACTAATCATTTTTTTCTTTTTATTTAATTAAACTTAAACTAAAGGTGCTATCGAAGAAAGAACAAAGAAAACCTCAAATAATGAAATTTGATAGAAAATTAGATCCTTAAAAAAGGGGAGTTTACGGTAGGTTATAGAAAAGAAAGAATGAAAAACAATGATAAATAAAAGAATTCTTGATTAGGTCAGGAATTACTTTTTTGATTCAGTATGGATAAAAGATCTTCCTATATTATACTATTCAATTCGCGACGACGAATTGATTTGATATCTCGGATATTGTTATTCATGATATTGATCCGATTCAATATCATTGAGATGTAATTCATCCCCTTGAATTTACAGACGAAAAATTGATCATCTCTATGGGATTAAATCCCGAGTTATTGCAAAGTAAAAAAACAAAGAGATTATGGAAGTAAATATTCTCGCATTTATTGCTACTGCACTCTTCATTCTAGTTCCTACTGCTTTTTTACTTATAATATATGTAAAAACGGTCAGCCAAAATGATTAATCTGAATTAAACTTGACTTCTTAGTTCGTTATCAATGATTGAAAAAATAGAAAAAAAAATATTCCAATTTCGCTTCTTAAATCTTAAATGAAATGAGCAGGCTAGAATCAAAAGTCTTCTACGAGATCGGATAATATGGTAGAAAGATTCATAGATTTCTTTCTACCATACTATTTATTAGATTAGTGTTTTTGTAGTGTATAAAGTTGTACTGTATAAAGGCTTAATATAGATCAATCTTTTAATATAGGTCAATCTACAATCTTGAGATATGTAGATATTAATTACATCCATGTGATTACATAGCCCCCAATTCTATTTTTTTTGCTACATTTATTTGATTGATTTGTATTGATTCCGATCAATCCGAAATAATCGAAAGGCAACTCTGACTTTTACGTTACGGTTCGAATTCCTAGATTTCTTATTATTTCAAATCGAAAGCCTAGTATCCATTGAAAAAATCAAAGAAGCAAAAAGGGCATGGGCATAATGGGCATATTAATAATAATAAAATCCAGTAATTTTTTTTTAGCATTCCCAAGAAGTAATTGATTGAACCGTTGACAGATGATCCAAGGAGTTCCACGGTATGGGAACTTCTTATAATTTCAAAAAGGAGTAGTCAATCCTACCAATTTGTAACACTTGAACATGAAATGAGTCGAGAAAGCATAAATCCAATTTCGAAAAAAAAAAACAAGAAGTGCGCAATATGTGACTCGCCCGAGTCAAGATCTTATTATGCGTAGTATATTGCTGAACAACTACTATGTCTATGTTCTTGACTCTCGAAAGTACGTATCTGTTTAATAACAGCATGACTTTCTCTTGAATACAGAGCAAAAACAAATAAAAAAGGGTCTCTTGTTCCTCATTATCCCTATAGAATTTTGGTAAGAGCCCGTTCGGTGAAATGAAATATAGAATTTAGGAAAAATTCACTTGGAAGAAATTTCCTATCATCTATATCTCCTTTCGAAATACAAACACAGGACTCATGGAAATATCTGTTTGATTGACATTATTCTAGTTAAAACGCTTTGCAGAACGATCGATAAAACAATTGATCTAGTTTGATTCCTCAACTCAATTAAATTAGTAGTACTTCTAGAGTCCACTTCTTCCCCATACGACGAGTGAAAGGGAAAATGTAAAGACTACCATTAAAGCAGCCCAAGCAAGACTTACTATGTCCATATCCATGTGAATTATGTCCCCTATCTCTATGAATATGAAGGAATTATTCCATTATTGTTCACTAATAATAGTGAAATCAATGGTGCAGAGTCAAAACGGGATTCTTACCCCAGACTATTGATTTAATGAACCAATCCAATAAATCCACTTATAACAACTTCCTATACGATTTATAGTATCATTATGATTTCTAGTATCGTTTCAATTGAAAAGCTTAAGCAAAATACTAAGTAACTCCCTTGTCCAAGGGAATCTTACTTTCCTTGAATCCTAGACACAAGGATTTAAAGACCTTTCGAGAATCTCCAGATGCTTAGAATCAAGCACGTATCAACAGTCCTTTTCCTCTCCTTCTTCTGGGAATAATTCGGTGAGTTATATCAGTAGATAAGGGATTTCGGGTCTTTTGTTGATCAGGCGACACCCAGATTTGAACTGGGGAAAAAGGATTTGCAGTCCTCCGCCTTACCACTCGGCCATGCCGCCGAAACGATACCAAATAGATGAAAATCTTACCCTTTTTGGGGGGTTGGATTACTGAACTTCTTAATTCTACTTGCATCTTGAATCCCGTTTTCCTTAATTCCCTTCCTAAAAAAAATCTTTGTTAATTTCTATTTTTCTCAATTTCAATTATAACAAAAATTATGAGTATATGTAAACCCCGGAACCGGAACAGAAATTGCACCGATATAGAATCGGGTATCTATATATGATATATGATGCCTATAAGAAGGAATTAT